ATATTTTTGTCCACAATAGAAAAAATCTCCTCTGAAGAAAAAATCTCCTCTGATGAACTGTATAATCATTGGGTTTATACCAATGAACAAAAAGAAAAAAATCTAAGCAACGAGTTTATAAATAGAATAGAGGCTCTAGACAAGGGATCTCTTGCTCTGGATGTACTCGAAAAAAGGACTAGATTATGTAATGATGAGAATAAAAAAGAATACTTGCCTAAAAAATATGATCCTTTCTTGAACGGGCCCTATCGTGGAACAATCAAATTTTGTTTTTCACCTTCAATCATAACCGAAACTTCCATAGGAAATTCCATAGAAACTGTTTGGATAAATAAGATCCATGGTATCCTTCTTGTTACTGATTATCAAGAATTTGAACAGAAAATAGATACATTTGATCGAAAATCATTATCAACAGAAATTGGTCATTTCTTGAACTTAATCAGTGAATTTTCTGACAAATCAACATCGAATTTCAATTTGAAAGGACTTTTTTTATTTCCAGAACAAGAACAAGGAAGAATTGATTCAAAAGATCGAGTAAAATTTTTAAAATTTTTATTCGATGCAGTTATAACTGATCCCAATGATCAAACAATTATAAAAAAATCTATTGGAATAAAAGAAATCAGTAAAAAAGTAACTCGATGGTCACACAAATTAATCGACGATTTAGAACAACAAGAAAGAGAAAATGAAGAAGACGTGGCGGAGGATCATGAAATTCGTTCAAGAAAAGCCAAACGTGTAGTGATTTTTACTGATAATCAGCAAAACACCGATACTTATACTAATACCAAAGGTACTAATAATTCTGATCAAGGAGACGAAATAGCTTTGATACGTTATTCGCAACAATCAGATTTTCGTCGAGACATAATCAAAGGTTCCATGCGCGCTCAAAGACGTAAAACAGCTATTTTGGAACTGTTTCAAGCAAATGTACATTCCCCCCTTTTTTTGGACAGAATAGACAAATCGCCTTTTTTTTCTTTTGATATCTCCGGACTAAGGAAACTTATTTTTAGAAATTGGATGGGGAAAAACACAGAATTCAAAATTTCGGATTATGCGAAGGAAGGGACAAAAGAAAGGGAAAAAAAAGAAGAGGACAAAAAAGAGGAGAAAGCACGGATAGAAATAGCAGAAGCCTGGGATACCATTCTATTTGCTCAAGTAATAAGGGGTTCCGTATTAGTAACTCAATCAATTCTTAGAAAATATATTATATTACCTTCATTGATAATAGCTAAAAATATCGGCCGTATGTTATTATTTCAATTTCCCGAGTGGTCCGAAGATTTAAAGGATTGGAATAAAGAAATGCATGTTAAATGCACCTATAATGGTGTTCAATTATCAGAAACAGAATTTCCGAAAAACTGGTTAACAGACGGTATTCAAATAAAGATCCTATTTCCTTTCTGTCTGAAACCTTGGCACAGATCTAAGCTACGATCCCCTCATAGAGATCCAATGAAAAAGAAAGGGCAAAAACAAAAAAATGATTTTTGTTTTTTAACAGTTTGGGGAATGGAAGCTGAACTACCTTTTGGTTCTCCCCGAAAACGATCTTCCTTTTTTGAACCTATTTTTAAAGAACTTGTAAAAAAAATTATAAAATTGAAAAATAATTGTTTTTGTTTTATAGTTCTAAGAGTTTTAAAAGAAAGAACAAATTTGTTTATAATGGTCTCAAAAGAAACAAAAGAATGGGTTATCAAAAGCGTTCTATTTATAATTCTATTTATAAAAAGAATAATAAAAGAACTCTCAAAAATAAATCCAATTCTATTATTTAGATTGAGAGAAGTATATGAATCGAGGGAAACTAAAAAAGAAAAAGATTTGATAATCAATAATATTAATCGGACGATTCATGAATCGTCCATTCAAATTCGATCTATGGATTGGACAAATTATTCACTGACAGAAAAAAAAATGAAAGATCTGACTGGTAGAACAAGCACAATCAGAAATCAAATAGAAAAAATTACAAAAGACAAGAAAAAGGAATTTATAACTCCAGAAATAAATATTAGTCCTAACAAAAAAAGCCATAATGTTAAAAGATTAGAATCCCCCCAAAATATTGGGCAGATATTAAAAAGAAGAAATACTCGATTAATACGTAAATCACATTATTTTATAAAATTTTTCATTGAAAGGATATACATAGATATCCTTCGATGTATCATTAATATTCCCAGGATCAATGCACAACTTTTTCTTGAATCAACAAAAAAAATTATTGATAAATACATTTACAATAATGAAACAAATCAAGAAAGAATTAATAAAACAAATCAAAATAAAATTCACTTTATAAATTCACTTTCTAATATTAATAATAAGAATTCGAAGATTTTTTGTGACTTATCCTCCTTGTCACAAGCATATGTATTTTACAAATTATCACAAACTCAAGTTATTAACTTGTATAAGTTAAAATCTGTTCTTCGATATCACGGAACATCTCTTTTTCTTAAGAATGAAATAAAGGATTATTTTGGAGCACAAGAAATATCTCATTCCGAATTAAGACATAAGAAACTTCGGAATTCTGGAATGAATCAATGGAAAAACTGGTTAAGGGGTCATTATCAATATGATTTATCTCAGATTAGATGGTCTAGATTAGTACCACAAAAATGGCGAAATCGAGTTAATCAACGTTGTATGGCTCAAACTAAAGATTTAAACAAATGGGATTCATATGAAAAAGACCAATTTATTTCTTACGAAAAAGAAAATGATTATGAAGTAGACTCATTACCAAATCAAAAAGATAATTTTAAAAAACACTATAGATATGATCTTTTATCATATAAATCTATTAATTATGAAGATAAGAAGAACTCATATATTTATGGATCACCATTACAAGTAAATAATAACCAAGAGATTTATTATAATTACAACACACATAAACACAAATTATTTTATATGCTGGGAGGTATCCTTATCAATAATTATCTAGGAGAAGCTGATATTATGGATATGGTGAAAAGTCCGGATAGAAAATATTTTGATTGTAGAATTATAAATTTTTGTCTTAGAAAGAAGGTCGATATTGAAGCCTGGATCGATATCGATATTAGTACCAACAGTAATAAAAATACTAAGACTAGTAATTATCAAATAATTGATAAAATTGATAAGAAAGGCCTTTTTTATTTCACAATTCATCAAGATCAAGAAATCAAAGTATCTAACCAAAAAAGATTTGATTGGATGGGAATGAATGAAGAAATACTAAATCGTCCCATATCAAATCTGGGACTTTGGTTCTTCCCAGAATTTATGCTACTTTATAATGCATATAAAATGAAACCGTGGGTCATACCGATCAAATTACTTATTTTCAATTTTACTGGAACTGAAAATGTTAGTGAAAATAAAAACATCAATAGAAAGCAAAAACAAAAAGGGTATCTTCTTATATCATCGAATGAAAAAAAATCTCTTGAATTAGAGAATCGAAATCAAGAAGAAAAAGAACCCACAGTCCAAAGAGATCATGGGTCAGTTCTCTCAAACCAAGAAAAAGATATTGAAGAAGATTATGCAGGACCAGATATAAAAAAACGTAGAAAGAAAAAGCAATACAAAAGCAATACAGAAGCAGAACTCGCTTTCTTCCTAAAAAGATATTTGCTTTTTCAATTGAGATGGGATGATTCTGTAAATCAAAGAATGATCAATAATATCAAGGTATATTGTCTCCTGCTTAGACTGATAAATCCAAAAGAAATTGCTATATCCTCTATTCAAAGGAGAGAAATGAGTCTGGATATAATGCTGATTAAGAAGGATTTAACTCTTACAGAATTGATGAAAAAGGGGATATTGATTATCGAACCGGTTCGTCTATCTGTAAAAAATGATGGACAATTTATTATGTATCAAACCATAAGTATTTCATTGGTTCATAAGAGTAAGCACCAAACTAATCAAAGATGCCGAGAAAATGTTGATAAGAAGAATTTTTATAAATCCATTGCAAGACATCAAAGGATAACTGGAAATATCGACAAAAATCATTATGATTTGCTTGTTACTGAAAATATTTTATCACCTAGACGTCGTAGAGAATTGAGAATTCTAATTTGTTTCAATTCAAAGAATAGGAATGGTATAGATAGAAATCCAGTATTTTGCAATGTGAACAACGTAAAAAACTGTGGTCAATTTTTGGATGAAAGCAAACGTCTTGATCGAGATAAAAAGAAATTAATTAAATTAAAGTTCTTTCTTTGGCCCAATTATAGATTAGAAGATTTAGCTTGTATGAATCGCTATTGGTTTGATACCAATAATGGCAGTCGTTTCAGTATGGTAAGGATACATATGTATCCACAATTAAAAATTCGTTGATGGTAAATTTTTCCTATATATATCCTGTACCATATTTGGTATATGAAAGCAAACAGATGCACACATGCGTTGTCTTACATTCCATTCTTATACATGATACTTATTCAATGACATATAAATTAGATCTATAAATGAATCAAAATGAATCAACAGAATCTTCTTCTAAATTATTCTCTTTTGTAAGTGCTATCCCCTATATGAATCAAATTGAAAATTGGATTGATCGTTGATTAATTTTAAATTTGATTTGATAAAATTAGGAGTCCATAACGAAATTCAACCAGATTAAAATGGCTGGGATTATTATTACTGATCGGTAAAATTCATATCTTTAAAAAAGAAATAAAAAGAGGGGAGAAGATATCGTTTTATGGTAAAAAATTCATTCATCTCAGTTATTTCGCAAAAAGAAAAAGAAGAAAAAAGGGGGTCTGTTGAATTTCAAGTATTTAGTTTCACCAATAAGATACGAAGACTGACTTCACATTTGGAATTGCACAGAAAAGACTATTTATCTCAGAGAGGTCTACGGAAAATTCTGGGAAAACGTCAACGGCTACTGGCTTATTTGTCAAAGAAAAATAGAGTACGTTATAAAGAATTAATTGGTCAGTTGGATATTCGAGAGCCAAAAACTCATTAATTTGAAGAGCTTTAATTATTTGATTTATTAGATCTTGAATTTTGATAAATTTATTTTCGTTTTCAGAAATTCATGGAAGAATGAATCGGGGAAAAACCTATGAATGTACCAACTACAAGAAAAGACCTCATGATAGTAAATATGGGTCCTCATCACCCATCAATGCATGGTGTTCTTCGACTCATCATTACTCTAGATGGTGAAGATGTTATTGACTGTGAACCAATATTGGGTTATTTACACAGAGGAATGGAAAAAATTGCGGAAAACCGAACAATTATACAATATCTGCCTTATGTAACACGTTGGGATTATTTAGCTACTATGTTCACAGAAGCAATAACCGTAAATGCACCAGAGCAGTTAGGAAATATTCAAGTACCTAAAAGAGCCAGCTATATCAGAGTAATTATGTTGGAATTGAGTCGTATAGCTTCTCATTTGTTATGGCTTGGCCCTTTTATGGCAGATATTGGTGCACAGACCCCTTTCTTCTATATTTTCAGAGAAAGAGAATTAGTATATGATTTATTCGAAGCTGCCACTGGTATGAGAATGATGCATAATTATTTTCGTATCGGAGGAGTAGCTGCTGATCTACCTCATGGCTGGATAGATAAATGTTTAGATTTCTGCGATTATTTTTTAACAGGGGTTGCTGAATATCAAAAACTTATTACGAGAAATCCTATTTTTTTAGAGCGAGTTGAGGGAGTAGGCATTATTGGTGGAGAGGAAGCAATAAATTGGGGTTTATCAGGACCAATGCTACGAGCTTCCGGAATACAATGGGATCTTCGTAAAGTTGATCATTATGAGTGTTACGACGAATTTGATTGGGAAGTCCAATGGCAAAAAGAAGGAGATTCATTAGCTCGTTATTTAATACGAATCAGTGAAATGACGGAATCTATAAAAATTATTCAACAGGCTCTGGAAGGTATTCCGGGAGGCCCCTATGAGAATTTAGAAATCCGCTGCTTTGATAGAGTAAGGGATCCCGAATGGAATGATTTTGAATATCGATTCATTAGTAAAAAACCTTCTCCTACTTTTGAATTGTCGAAGCAAGAACTTTATGTGAGAGTTGAAGCCCCAAAGGGAGAATTGGGAATTTTTCTGATAGGAGATCAAAGTGTTTTTCCTTGGAGATGGAAAATTCGCCCGCCGGGTTTTATCAATTTGCAAATTCTTCCTCAGTTAGTTAAAAGAATGAAATTGGCTGATATTATGACGATACTAGGTAGTATAGATATCATTATGGGAGAAGTTGATCGTTGAAATGATAATTGATACAACAGAAGTACAAGATATCAATTCTTTTTCCAGATTGGAATCCTTAAAAGAGGTATATGAGAGCATATGGATGCTTATCCCTATTTTTACTCTTGTATTGGGAATCACAATAGGTGTACTAGTAATTGTGTGGTTAGAAAGAGAAATATCCGCAGGGATACAACAACGTATTGGACCTGAATACGCCGGTCCTTTGGGAATTCTTCAAGCTCTAGCAGATGGGACAAAACTACTTTTCAAAGAGAATCTTCTTCCATCTAGAGGAGATACTCATTTATTCAGTATCGGACCATCCATAGCAGTCATATCAATTCTACTAAGTTATTCAGTAATTCCTTTTGGCTATCGCCTTGTTCTAGCCGATCTCAATATCGGTGTTTTTTTATGGATCGCCATTTCAAGTATTGCTCCCATTGGACTTCTTATGTCAGGATATGGATCAAATAATAAATATTCCTTTTTAGGTGGTTTACGAGCTGCTGCTCAATCGATTAGTTATGAAATACCATTAACTCTATGTGTGTTATCAATATCTCTACGTGCGATTCGTTGAGACATAAACTTTTCCTTATTTCTTTCCTTTTTCCTTTCTTTCTAGGAAAGAAGTTGAATGAATGGAATAGATATCTTCATTTTTTTGTTCATCATTCGGGTTGATGAACTAAATTGGATAGTTATATGAGTGAAAAAAAAAAAAAAACAGCTTATAAATTCGCAGTAAAAAGATTGAGTCTCATTTCCTATGTACAAGGGTTAAACAGAAGTAAACATAAGCAGTAGAGACTGTTTACCCCAAGATTGGTTAATTGTTCATCATAGCTTGAAGCGGGTTCAAAAGATCAACTGTATGGGGTTTTCACTATTGTTTGTATGTATTACCATACATGTATTACCATAAACAGGGGATTGAGCAAAAATGAGTGGATGGTTAGGAACACCAAGGTACAAAAAGGATTAGTAATAGAGATTATGTAAATTATCCAAAGGGACATTTCTGCATAAAAGGAATACTAATTGGGGCTTTAAGTTGGTAGAAATGATCAGGCAGTACTCCCCATCATTCCGATCCAAAGTATGCTTCTATCCACCGATTAAAGAAATGACTATCCGGAACGAAATAATCCTTTACTTTTTTTTTTGAAAGTCCCCTTTTGAGAAAGAAGAATAGGAACGAAACTAAT